CGAATAGTACTCAAGATCCTCTGTTTTCGCTTATCTAATAAATCATTTAATGAAAGTAGATTATCTTTCCATTCATTTCACAACTATCATATCTCTTCCCGAACCAAACATGAATCTTTCAATTCATTTGGCTCTCACGCTCAATTGTTTCTTTTATCTTTTCTTTGATTAATGGGCATTCCCATATCTTTGAACGGAATGAGCCTATCCTCTCTTTTCTGTTCTTATTCAAAGATATCGAAACTGATCTAACATCATAATCTTAGGAGGACTCTTCAGACCAGACAAAAAAGAAAAAATTGTCAGCAAAGTTGTTTCTTTATTTGTTCTTTATTTACAACTTCTTTCCAAAAATAAAAAGATTTTAAAGAAGAAAGAATACAATTCTTTCTTCTTTATATGCTATGATAAATTAAATCAAAATCCTAATAGAATAGAAATAGAATTGAATAGAATTATGAACTTAATTATTTCATTCTCATTATTATTAGAATAAAATGAGATTTCGATCTTTTTCATCCAAAAAATTCTCTTTTTTATACAAATATTTTATACAAATACAATACATAGGTCGTCGATTCGGCAGTGGATAAAAAAGGGGGACCCATCTTTCCAGTTAATGGTTCAAAGAATTTTATCCATATGAGTGTTCTACATCGGATAAATTCCTAATTATTCCTTTTTTCTTTTTCTTATTTTTCAACCTTTTTGGTACTTTTGGTACTAACGTAGTGGTAGAAAGAGTACCATGCTATGCTGTGCCTGGACTTCAAACAATTTATCTTTAACCATGTAAAAGACCTCAACATTATTGGTTGATAGAGAAGAGAATCAAAGTTCATTTACCAATTAGTAACGAAATGCTATGGTTCTTACATATGATTTCTGAAAAAAATCCAATTCCGAAGTAATTCGTCGAGATTGTGCACCTTTTGTTCCTATTTATACTATAGAAATATAAAAAAGAATACATAAATATAAAGAAAGTGCAGCCGGTTAAATCCAACCTATTCTTGAAATACACAACTCGCACACACTCCCTTTCCAAAGAAAATCAATACACCCAGCACTACGCTTAGATTTATTGGATTTGTTGCTAAAATATCGGTATTAAACTCGAAACTCCCAGCGGATGGCCAGTGCCCCACGGAAACAAAAGAATTGTTTATATTTTTCATATGCTCTCCCCTTATAGATAGGACTAACAAAGAACAGAGTTCTTTTTGTATCACTCCGCTTATTATTATTAATGGAATTTGAGAATTCTCAAATTTCTTAGTTATGGTTATGCTTTTTTTCTTCTTTTTTTTTTTTTTACATTTTTATTCTACGATGAAATTAAACATTAAACAAAAGGATTTGCAAATAAAAGAGCTAATGCCACGACCAGTCCATAAATTGTTAAAGCTTCCATAAAAGCCAGACTAAGCAATAAAGTACCTCGTATTTTACCCTCTGCTTCTGGTTGTCTCGCAATACCTTCTACGGCTTGGCCCGCAGCAGTACCTTGACCAACCCCAGGTCCGATAGAAGCAAGCCCTACAGCCAATCCAGCAGCAATAACGGAAGCAGCAGAAATAAGTGGATTCATGGTAAGTTCCTCGCACCAAAAAAAGAAATGGTTAATGATACAACCAACCAATGAATTAGTACTTAATCTCTTTTTTTTTTCTACTTCTACTTTTATTATATTAGCTTACTACACTTCTTTTTTATTTTTTGATCTTTTTCACTAAAATCTATCGGGTAGAAGTAGCTAAAAGTTCCAAATGGAATTCAGAATATTACTGAATTGTCAGAGCTACTTCGATAGACCGTTTTTTCTTTCTACCTTATGTAAATAAATATGTATACGGTTTTAGTCATTGCGTTTCCTTGTTTATAAATTATTCTATTTTTTCTCTTTCATTCAATTCACAATCAAAGACAAAATAGAAAAAGGACTTATATGGGAATCCATCTAAATGCAGTGGGCTAGAAAAAAAAAAGAGATAGGGGTAATTACCATTTAACTAGTAAATATTTTTTCTTCCATAACGTAAATCACCTGCACTTTTTATTCTTTTTTATTCTATTAAATTGTATTCTGAAACCATTCTTCAAAACATACACAAGGATTGATACTCATAGGTATTACATATACATGATCTCCAACCCAGTGGATTATATTGAACCCCGAACCCCCGCATTGCTTGAATTGGGATAAGCTTCAAAAATTAAAAAAAGACTATTTTGAAAGTGAGTCAATGATGACCCTCCATGGATTCACCTATATAAGCCGCAGCCAAAGTTGCAAAAATAAGAGCTTGAATACCACTTGTAAATAATCCAAGAAACATGACAGGTATAGGAACTACTGAAGGCACTAAAGAAACAAGAACAACAACCACTAATTCATCAGCCAATATATTCCCGAAAAGTCGAAAACTAAGAGATAAAGGTTTTGTGAAATCTTCTAGAATATTAATTGGTAAAAGTATTGGAGTTGGTTGAATGTATTTCCCGAAATATCCCAATCCTTTTTTCCTAAGACCCGCATAGAAATATGCCACTGACGTGGGTAAAGCTAAAGCAACAGTAGTATTTATATCATTCGTGGGCGCAGCTAACTCCCCATGAGGTAATTTTATGATTTTCCAAGGTAAAAGAGCACCTGACCAGTTAGAAACAAAAATAAATAGGAACATCGTTCCTATAAAAGGAACCCAAGGACCATACTCCTCTCCAATCTGAGTTTTGCTCAAGTCTTGAATAAATTCAAGGACATATTCGAAGAAATTCTGACCGTTGGTCGGAATGGTTTGCGGATTCCGAACAGCTATGATGACTGAACCTAATAAGATAGCAATTACAACCCAAGAAGTGATAAGTACTTGGGCATGAATTTGTAAACCTCCTATTTGCCAATAGAAATGTTGGCCTACTTCTACACCTGATATATCGTATAACCCTTTGAGTGTTTTAATGGAACATGGTATAACATTCATATTGTCCTCTAACAGAAATCGAACTTCAAAAAAGTGATTATTTTTATTCAACCATCTCTTTCTCAATTCACCTATATTCATTCATGAATTTAAGTTATGAATCGTATATTTCGGATACCGAGAAATCACATAAAAAAAATACCAATCATTTTTATCTTTTCTTTTAAATATTATTTGATAGTCAAAACATAGTTCAAACTCCAAAAGATGCAAACCAAAATAGTAACAATCAAAGAGAGTTCACCAAAAACAAACTAATCTTCTTCTTTCTTCTTCTTAAGAGTAATGATAAGATAATCAACCATTTTTTATATAACTAGAATGGCCCTCACAAATTGCAGATACTAATTTGGTAAGAATCAATCGAATCGAAGCTATAGCATCATCGTTGGCCGGAATAGAAATATCTGCAAGATCTGGATCACAATTTGTATCGATTAAACAAATCGTCGGAATACCCAAAATGACACATTCTCGAAGAACCGTATATTCTTCTTGCTGATCCACGATAATTACAATATCGGGCAATCCCGTCATATATTTGATCCCGCCAAGATATGCTTGCAAAGTAGATAACTTTATCTTCAACATTGCTGCATCTCCTTTAGGGAGACGATTGAGTTTCCCCATCTTTTGTTCTGCTCTTAAGTCCCTGAACTTCTGAAGTCTTGTTTCTGTAGTAGACCAATTCGTTAACATACCACCAAGCCATTTTTTATTAACATAATGACATCGAGCCCTTATTGCTGCTGATGCTACTAAATCTGCTGCTTTCTTTTTGGTGCCAACGATTAAGAATCTTTTTCCCCTACTTGCTGCATCAAAAACTAAATCGCAGGCTTCTGATAAAAAACGAGCAGTTATAGTAAGATTTGTAATATGAATACCTTTACGCTTTGCCGAGATGTAAGGAGCCATTCTAGGATTCCATTTATTAGTAACATGACCAAAATGAATTCCTGCTTCCATCATTTCTTCCAAATTGATGTTCCAATATCGTCTTCCCATTTTACCACACTTTCTCTTTTTCTTTTTTTTTTTTCAAAGAGATTCAGTACCTTATGAAATAAAAAATTGTTCCGACGGAACCTTCTACCAGGATTGACCATTGATCTACGACCTAAATCATGAATTTCATTCTTTCTTTTTTATTTCATTGATTATGAAATCCATAATTGGACCAGAGATTGAAAGTAAAAAGAATAAACCTCTTGTTAGGATACATTACGTAAAAGATTGGTCTGATGTCTCATGGAAAGTTTTTGGGGCACAAGAACAAAATAATTCTCTATGGTGTAGCAAAATATCGCTCATTTCCAACTCAAATAGATTCTTCCTTTTGATTTTCAAATGAATGTTTTTGTCTTGCTTTGAACGATGTACTAATTTGTTGAATCCGGTACCAACCGGTATAATCCCCCCCAGAACAACGTTCTCTTTCAGGCCTTTCAACCAATCAATACGACCTCGTAGAGCAGCTTTTGCTAAAACTCGAGCAGTTTCTTGAAAACTTGCTTCGGATATGAAACTTTGAGTATTCAGAGATGACTTCGTTATTCCCAATAAGATTGCCCGATAACAGATTGATTCGTCCAAAACGCGCCCTGCTCGTTCTGCTCGCAACAATCCAATAAATTCCCCAGGTAAAAAAACATTAGACATTCCATCTTCTGAAACCAATACTCTTGATGTTACTTGACGTACAATAATCTCTAGATGTCTATTATGGATCTGTACCCCCTGGGATCGATAAACCTTTTGTATCTTATTAACCAAAGAGATACGACTTTGGGCTATGGTTAGTTCAGCTCCAATAAAGAATCCCCAGGGGATCCCAAGAATCCTTCGGATACGTTCGTCCCAACCTTCAATTCTTCTTTCGAGGTTCATCGATATTGAATCAATTGAACGAACTTCTAAGATTTGTTCTACTTTTGGAAGACCTTGCGTTATGTCACCAGATCTCGATTTTTCATATATAAATGTAATTAATGTATCTCCTTCATAAAAGGTTTCCCCATAATGACCATGGACAGTTGCTCCTGGAGTGACCAAATAGGGCTTAGCTGATCTTATAACTAGAGAATCAACATGAACAATGAAAATTTGACCAGATTTTTTTATGCGTGATCCATATTTCAATAGATATACATTTTCACAAAAGAATTGTCCAAGGCTAATTATTGTCCATGCCTCTTCACAAGAATCGTGATGGAGAAAACACCAATTCAAATGGAATGAATTCCAAATGATGTTACTGCAAGGATCGGGATTATAAATCCTACTATTTTCATCTAGGAAACAGTATTGAAATGGAAGTACTTGAAGCACTTGGAAAGTCTGTTGAAAATTTTCAAGCAAAAAAGATTTCTTTAAAAAAACTTGATTATAAGTTCTTAAATAGTAAGATGAACGAGAATTTACTATTCTAGGCACAATAGTACCTAAAGGGCCCAACAAATACCTAATTGGAGTCATGGAATCCAATTCTTTTGTCGCATTATTATATCTCGAAGTATTGAAGGGGCCAATTCGAGAACAATTGGATGATGACAAAATTAGGAAAGATTGGCATTCCTTATTTTGATTCAACAATGTACCAAGAGTTCCCTGATGTTGGGGAAATAATTGAATCTTCGCCTTGGAATCAAAAGGATTTTTTCTATGGATACGATCTAATTCATTATTGGAAATCAATCCTGAACCTGCCGTATCATACCTTTTTTCGGTATACGAAAGAGTGGACTTTACTAACTCAATTCCGATGAAATAACAAAGCAGATCATTTGTCCTTATTTCAACAAAAGAAGCATGAACCTTTTCTTCTATAGAACTCTTTTTTTCTTGGTCCCAAGTCAATACTAAGCAAGCCCGAACTAATTGAATACTTGTGTGAGAAATTCCTCGAATTGACTTGCCATTTTCATAAAGTATATAATTGACAATTCGAAGTTGGACATTATTCTTTTCCTGCAAGAGATCCTGAGAGAAAAGTGTTGCTAAATTTATCCCATCAGCTATTTCATATGTGACTACGGGCCGAACCAAAACAAAAGACTTTTTTTTGGTAGGTGTAATGCGTTGGACATAGATCCAATTTTTCAATTTTTTTGATCCTTTAGAATCTTTTTTTCCGATTCCTGGTGGTATCAAAATGCCACTGTGCCTAGATATTTTATCCACCTCTCCAGAAAAATGAATATCTCCAGAAAAGATTTTCAGTTCTATACTTTTCTTTTTTCTCTCCACTCGGACTAATCCACCTACTCGACTTCTTGTATTTATATTTAAAACAAGTCGTGTATCTACTCCAATGATACTATTATTCCGGACCATTATGGGCGAAGATCCGGGTAAGATATGTATTTCCTCGGGAATGAAAAAAAATTGATCTACTTTCATTTGCGTTTGGTATTTCGGACTAAAATCTTTTGCTCCTCGATACTCAATCAAATTTTCTTTTTTTACGATTGAATCTACTTCGACAATCCCATATTTAGTAATTCCCGAACTGCTTCTTCTGTATCGCGGATCATCAAAATAAGCAAGAATACTATTTCTACGTAAAATACCATTTATAGGTATTTTAATCGAAATACCAAAACAGGGTCTTAGTTTCTTTTCTTGTTCTTGATCATATTGTAAGGGAATCACAAATCTATTTCTTCGATTTTTCGCCAAAGAATTCTCTTGACGAATATAAGTAGAAGGCTCTATGAGATTCCAATGACCCTTAGATATGATTCGATAAGGTTTTGAATAGTCAAGACTTTCCCTATCTTTTTTACCAAAAGTATCCAACAATTTATGTCTTACTTGATCATTAGTCAGTGAGAGATCAAAGATATCTTTGAGAGAAAAAGAATTAGCATTCATTTGATCTTGATCCTTGTGGAGTGAAAAAGACACTATATTGGAATTGGATCTGCATAGACCTCCTGCTAATATCCATAAATGACTTGTTTTTGGTAATAGATGAACATTACTATATGGATATTCGGGCGTATGATAGCCATCAGTACTCCAGTGCATTTCTCCTTCTGACTCAGAATAAATATGTTTTTGAACCCTCTCCTTAAAATGAAAGGTGGACGTTTCGGCACGAATCTCGGCAATCACTTGTTCTGATTCTACATATTGATCATTTTGAACTAAAATCAAACTTTTTGTTGGAATATTTACATTATGTCTAAGATCTCGACTCTCAATAGTTACATACAAGTCTATAAAACATAGAAAAGCAGGATGCCCATGACGGGTACGTGTGGGATGAACCAAACCCTCATCAAATTTTATTTTTCCATTAGAAGGAGCTCGTACATGTTCGGCAGTACCACCCGTGAATACTCCGCCAGTATGAAAAGTTCTTAATGTTAGTTGAGTCCCCGGTTCCCCAATTGATTGACCCGCAATAATGCCTACGGCTTCTCCCAACTCGACCAGGTCACCATGAGTAGGACTCCGGCCATAACATAATTGACAGATCCAAGATGTACTCCTGCAAGTAAAAGGA